TTAGAAGACCTCTGTCCTATCCATTAGACAATGGACGCCGGTCATTCCGGTTTTTTCGTATTTTTCTTGAGTTGAAAACAAAAAGATCGGATTATATGTGAGAGAATTTTTGGAATTGTATATTCAACGATTCACTAATCATAATCAAATATCAAGTCATAATGTATTATCTATATTCTAGAATAGAATTCTAATAGAATATTTAGAAAAAAAAGAAAAAGCGGGTAGCGGGAATCGAACCCGCATCGTTAGCTTGGAAGGCTAGGGGTTATAGTCGACGTCGATTCAGTTCTTTGAACGTCTCTAATTCAAAACCGAACATGAAACTTTGGTTTCATTCGGCTCCTTTATGGAAAGTGAATAAATTCGTAGATCTAAGAGGTGAACAAAACGAACAAAATTATCCCCATAACACCTACGTCAGCTTTTTATTTGAATACAAACAAAACGAATCGCTTTCTAGATGATCCTTCTAGGAGAAGGTGATTCTGACAACCTTTCTAGTTACTTCGTTCTCTATTTCTATTTCATAGGATCCGAAGGAAAAAGATTTTGTTTCCACCGAGCTAAAACAATACGCCGATGTCTCTAGTAAACCAAAGTCATCGCTGAATAGCTATTTTGCTCCAATTTATTTTTTTAGAAAAAATGGAGGATTTAGTTACGATTAGAAGTTTCTTTTTATCTTTAGCCATGGATCCTTTACTCATACTTATTTCAATTGGAAGTCTTGGTCCAATTCAAAAATTATGTTTCGCAATTTCATAATCCAATTTTTCAATTTAGTAAGTGACTCATGGATACAAATCACGAGAATTCGTATTTTTTCTCGAATTTCTCATTGAGAGGTAAAGGATTGAATCCTTTTAAGAAATAAAGTTTTTGATCGGAATATGAATAAAACCGAAAGACCCTTTAACTCTATAAGGGTTAATAGAACGAATCGCACTTTTACCACTAAACTATACCCGCTACAATATGATTATTGTATACAAATGGACCTTTTGTCGAGCATGTTAATTGAGTATGATCAAGATAGGATTATCAAAGAATCGTCAAAAGGAGCGTGTTGAACTTTTTCACGAGTAGATCCAAATTTAATGAGATTCGGAAAAGAGGCTCCAAAAAATTATTTAATTGAAATTATTAAATAACTAAAGTTTTCGCTGAAGACGTTAGATACGGATCAAAAAAAACATTAAAATCATAACACAAAAAAAGTATTGTAGAAAAATCGATAGTTTTTTTTTAGTTCGGGTAAAATCTAACAAGAAAATAATTTAATTTTATAGTATTTTTTGTTGTTGCTTGAATATTTTATATTCAATTGAATATAATAATAAAAAGTCTTTTTTGTTTTCAAAAAAAAATAAATCATTATTTATCTATAATTTGTTGGAACAAAAAAAAAGAGCCCGGCTAGGTACTAACCATGCCGGGTCGTGAGAATAAGAAGGGCCTTTCGAACAAAATCAACACAAAGAGGTCTTGCTTCTTTTTTTTGTTCGAGTGTTGGCGCGTTCGAGTCCATCTTTTAGATAAAGGAAATTCCTTATTTGTGGATTTCTATATAGAAATAATAGAATAGAGAAAGAAACGAGAGAAAGAAAAACTCTTTAGATTATGTGTAATGTAGTAATTCTCTTTTTCATTTGGGAGAGATGGCTGAGTGGACTAAAGCGTCGGATTGCTAATCCGTTGTACGAGTTATTCGTACCGAGGGTTCGAATCCCTCTCTTTCCGTTTCCGTTGGTTACTTTAGTTATATCTTAATATTCTATTTTATTCTTTTTTTTTTTTTTCAATTTTTGAAAATCTTAGTGAAACGTGTGAATAGAGAAAATACTAAGAAAATTTGAAAATTAATCAAGAAACCTTTTGTATTTTATTCTTCACGTCCAGGATTACGCCCCGGATCATTAGATAGGAATCCAAAGATAAAGAGAGAAACAAAAAATATCACTACGGTATAAACGAAGAGTTTCAGAGTAAGCATTACACAATCTCCAAGATGATTTTTTAGAAAAAAAAAGAGAATAGATCTTCCATTTTTTTACCACATATTTTGATACCAAGAAATGAGGTTTTTTCAAGAAATGTATTGTCACAAATTCATTTGTTTTTCATTAACAAAAATGAAATTTGCGCTTATATCCAAATTTAGATATTGTGGTAGACCCTAATAGGGTTAGGGTCTTTGACTGGATGACTGGAAAAGGCTCAAAAACGAGGAAATGGGGGTAAGCCTGATTTATGCCGCCTATTCGCGAATTTCAATGTATGAATCGAGGGTTCATACTCTAAAACTTATCTGATTTTGTTTTTGTCAATTGTTATAATTTTTTCTCGAGGAAATCATGTATTTTCTAGGATATTATTATTCAGGATGTTATCGAAAACTTACAGCAGCCTGCCAAACAAAAGCTAAGAGAAAAAAAAACAGAGGTATGACTGGCATAACATCTACGATTGGATTCAAAAAAGCATAGGCTTCGGGCAATTTGCCGAAGAAAAAACTACTCGAATAAAGGGACGAATTAATACAGATCAAACTAACGATATTAAGCATAACAGACATTTTGTTCTTGGAGATAATTGCATTTTGGTTGCAGTTTTGATATAAGGAAAAAGAAAGAAAGTAAATAAGGTAGACAAAAAATCCTTCTTTTTCTTTGAATACATACAACCAAAAATCCTCCAATTCTCAAAGGAGAATAGAAGAAACGATACTTTCATACAATATCTTAATTGAATTCTATGTAATGATCAATAAATTCAGTTGAATTCTGTATCTATATGTATCAAAATTCGAATACCGGTCCATTCTATTATTCTATCGATATAGAAGATCTATATTCTATAGATATGGAATCTTTCGAGATATTTATTTGGGCTGGAGTTGACAAACAACCAATAACAATATTATTGTTTCTTAGTGTCAATTCGCAATTGAAATGGGGCGTGGCCAAGTGGTAAGGCAACGGGTTTTGGTCCCGCCATTCGGAGGTTCGAATCCTTCCGTCCCAGCACGGATCCATTTCTCCATTATTCCCATATAAACCCTATCATAATATAACATAATTTAAAAAGGAAGTGGGGGGTGGATAGCAGTTAATCTACATTACTTTAAACATCTGTGTCTGTTCGAATTTCATTAACAAATGATCAAGTCCCCTATTCGATAGTATAGTAGATATAAAACATCTATAACAAACAACAAATAGTGACAACAGTTCCTATCTATCTGATAGATAGGATAAATCTTACCTATTTTTTGTTCTATTTTGATTTTCGTAATCTGATTAAAAGAATCAAAATGCAAATATTAATTTACAGTATTTTTTTATACATCTCAGGAAAAAAAAAGGATTTTTTTCTTCTTATCTTATTTCTTTCTTCGTTTCTTTGATCTATTTCAAATCTTTATTTGAAATTAGTGATGAGTCACTTCAAAAAGAAAGACCGATCCGCCTATAAAGATCAAAGGCGGTGCTTATTGTCCAATTTTCTTCAAACCCAACCCAATCAAACTAAAATAAATTCAAAAATGATGTTTAATTGAATTTGAATATTTTAATTTAATATTTAATATAGTTAATTTCATTTAGAAATATAGAAATATTTTTTTTTAATAAAAAAATATTTTTAATGATTCCCTATACATGGAATCTTTGAAAAAGTAGGAAATCGTTTAATTAATCTTATTAAGTCACTTGAAGATGCAGATTCCAAAACTTATTCGTTTATATATTATTTCCATATATATATCTATATATTATAGATATAGATTTCTTTATATTATAGATATAGATTTCTTTTTTCTTTCTATTATCTATTTTATATATATTAGTCTGTTAAATATGTTAAAAATGTTGTCTTGCTAGGATTTTTTCCGAAAACTATTGTTTCATGGATTATATATTCATATATAGAAGAAAAAGTGTAGATTGCGATGTCTATGGACAGCTGAACCGATGACTATTCATGATTCCGTAATTGAATCAATTCCCTACCGGTTCCAAATTAGAGGAATGTTATGGTAAAACTTCGTTTGAAACGATGTGGTAGAAAGCAACGTGCGACTTGAAGGACACAACCCGTTGTGGATTTTTACATCCACCATTTTCGATTTGTCTAGAAATGAGGTGCTCTTGGCTCGACATTGTTTGTTCTGTTACACTTGAACCCTTCGTTTTTTGTCGGGTTGTAAATAGTTCATGATGGAGCTCGAACCGAAAGTATTAATTCATTTCTCAGGGGCAGGGATCTAGGGTTAATGCCAATCAACTGGAACAACTTCGTAAATAGATGGACAATCGAAAGGATCCAATTTGAGCAAGTTTCCAATTCAAAAGCAAAACTTGTTGAAATTGATCCAACTTTTGCGATTCAATGTGTATCATACTAGAATCAACCGTCCATAGGATTCTTTGATAGAAAGAAATAAATTGAATTTTAAATTAAAGGGTATGTTGCTGCCACTTTGAAAAGATTAAGAAACACCGAAGTAATGTCTAAACCCAATGATTCAAAATAGGAATAAAGGGTTTAAAAACAAGGAAACAACCTTTCTAGTTGTTAATTCTTTCGATAGTCTCAATAACTGGATTCGACTAAAGAATCCAAATAGAATTTGAAATAGTTTAACCGGTCTAAACGAAAGGGAGTAAAGACTACTCAATAAATGAAATTTACTAAAGATTTTTCTTTGAGCTATTTGAGAGTTATCTGACTTGAGTTATGAGTATGAGCGGTTTCTTTTTCATTTTTCAGGACGAAAAAAGACTGGAATCATAGTCTAATTGATTTTATAGGCCCGTTTGTTATTTAATTTATTAGAATTGGATACATAGACAAAACTTCGAATTAAGTCATTTTTTCTCGAGCCGTACGAGGAGAAAACTTCCTATACGGTTCCAGGGGGGGTATTGTTCATCTATATCTATCCCAATGAGCCGTCTATCGAATCGTTGCAATTGATGTTCGATCCCGAAGAGAAG